TAATGAAAGAACTTAAAAAAGTAAGTCTAATTCCATTATTTGGATTGAGGGAAGTATATGAATCGAATACAAAAAAAAAAAAATCACTATCAATAATAAGTAATCATATAAATCATGAATCGTCCATTCGAATTAGATCTGCGGATTGGACAAATTATTCACTGACAGAAAAAAAGATGAAAGATCTGGCTGATAAGACAAATACAATCAGAAATCAAATCGAAAAAATAACAAAAGAAAAAAAAAATATATTTATAACTACGTATATAAACATTAGTCCTAACGAAACAAATTGTGATGATAAAAGATTAGAATCACCAAAAAAGATTTGGCAGATATTAAAAAGAAGAAGTGCTCGACTAATGCGCAAATATCACTATTTTTTTTATTTGTTTATTGAAAGGATATACAAAGATATTTTTTTACGTATCATTAATATTCCCAGAATACATGTAAAAATTTTACTTCAATTAAAAAAAAAAATAACGGATAATTCCAATGATGAAACAAATAAAAAAGGATTTGATATTGATCAAAATCCAATTTATTTTATTTCGACTATAAAAAAGTTTATTTCTAATATTAGAAATAAAAATTCGCAGATTTTTTGTGACCTTTCTTCGTTGTCACAGGCATATGTATTTTACAAATTATCACAAGCCCAAGTTATCAACAAGCATTACTTGAAATTTTTATTTCAATATCACGGAACAATTCCTTTTATTAAGGATAGAATAAAAAAAGATTTTTTTGGAACACACGGAATATTAATATTTCATTCCGAATCAAGGTATAATAAACTTAGCGGTTTTAAAATGAATGAATGGAAAAGCTGGTTAATGGGTAATGATCACTATAAATACAATTTATCTCAGACTAGATGGTCTAGATTAGTACCGCAAAATTGGCGGAATAGAATCAATCAAAATTTTATGGTTCAAAATAAAAACTCAACCAATTTTTATTCATATGAAAAAGACCGATTAATTCATTACAAGAAAGAAAACAATTATGCATATGCAGTAAATTCATTACCGAACCAAAAAGATAAATTAAAAAACTACAAATATGATCTTTTATCAAATAAATATCTGAATTATGAAGATAAGAAAGGTTCATATATTTATGGGTCGCCATTCCAAGTAAACGAGGCAAAAAGGATTTCCTATAATTACAATAATTATAATCCCGAACTTTTTTATTTGCCGAAAGATATAGATCTTGGTAACTATCTACCAGAAGATTCTATTATTGATAGGGATCAAAATCCGGATAGAAAATATTTTGATTGGAGAACTATTAATTTTTGTCTTAGAAAAAAGATCGATATTGAGGAATGGAGAAATAGAGATATCGGGGCCAGCGCCAACATTAATAAAAATACTAAGACTCGGACTAATTATTATCAAATAATTGATAAAATTGATAAAAAAAAAATGGATAAGAAAGTGTTTATGAATCCCCCGATTCATAAACAAATCTGCCCAACCAATCAAACAAAAACATTTTTGGACTGGATGGGAATGAATGAAGAAATCCTAAATTGTCCGATATCAAATCTAGAACTTTGGTTTTTACCAGAATTTGTGTCACTTTATAATACATATAAGATTCAACCGTGGATCATACCAATCAATTTACTTCTTTTTAAATTGAATATAAATAAAAACATTAGTAAAAATATCAACGAAAAGAAAAAAAAAGATAGATTATATAATCCAAAAAAATCTCTTGAATTTGAGAATCAAAATCAAGAAGAAAAACAACAGCCAGTCCAAGGAGATCTTGGATCATATGCACAAAATAACAAAAATATTGGATCTGATCCATCGAAAAAAAAAAAAAATGTTAAAGAAGATTATCGGGGATCATACATTCAAAAAAGCAAAAATAAAAATAAATCCATGATAGGAGCGGAACTAGATTTCTTCCTGAAAAGATATTTTCTTTTTCAATTGAAATGGGATAATGCTTTTAATCAAAAAATACTAAATAATATCAAGGTATATTGCCTACTCCTTAGATTGAGAAATCCAAAGGAAATTGCTATATCCTCTATTCAAAGGGACGAAATAAGTTTGGATGTAATGCTGATTCCGAAGTCTACAACTCTTACAAAATTGATAAAAAGGGGACTATTGATTATTGAACCAGCTCGGCTATCCATAAAATGGGACGGACAATTTATCATGTACCAAACCATAGCTATTTCACGGGTGCATAAGAGTAAGCGCCAAACTAATCGAAGATACCAAGAAAAAAGAAATGTTGATAAGAATGGTCTTAATGAATCCATTGCACGACATGAAAATGGGAATAGAAACGATAATTTTTATGATTTTATTGTTCCTGATAATTTTTTATCTCCTAGACGTCGTAGAGAATTGAGAATTCTCATTTGTTTCAATTCAAGAAATGTCAATGTTGGGGATAGAAATCAAGTATTTTGCAATGGGAACAATGTAAAGCGCTGTGGTCAATTTTTTTATGAGGATAAGCATCTTGATGTAGATACAAATCGATTTATTAAGTTCAAATTATTTCTTTGGCCAAATTATCGATTCGAAGATTTTGCTTGTATGAATCGCTATTGGTTTGATACCAATAATGGTAGTCGTTTCGTTATGTCAAGGATACATATGTATCCACGATTGATAATTAGTTGAGGATACATTTACATTACATGGATCAAGCGGCATCTCTGACATGGTATATGAACACAAACAAATATATACAGCCTTATGTTGTTATATTAGATTATGGTACATGATACTGATTACCTGACCTTGATCTTAGCAATTCTATCTAGTAAGTAATGAGTCGTCATAATCTTCTTATCTTAGGTCAAAATTCTTCTCTTTTGTAGGTTAGAAATTTTTTATCTATATTTGAATAAAATTGAAAAAAAAAATGTTAAAGAAGATTATCAATTAAGTGAATTAAAAAAAAAGAAGTATACGAATAAATCCCGATTATTGTGTATAACAAATTAAAATGACTGGCATTATTATTACTGATTAGTAAAATCTATATTTGTAATGTAAATAAAGAAAAAGGGACGCAGAATTTTTTGTTATGGTTAAAAATTTATTCATTTCAGTTATTTCGCAAGAAGAAAAAAAAGAAAATAGGGGGTCTGTTGAATTTCAAGTATTCAGTTTCACCAATAAGATACGTAGACTTACTTCCCATTTGGAATTGCACAGAAAAGACTATTTATCTCAGAGAGGTCTACGCAAAATTCTGGGAAAACGTCAACGACTCCTGGCTTATTTGTCAAAGAAAAATAGAGTACGCTATAAAGAATTAATTAGTCAATTGGATATTCGGGAGCCAAAAACTCGTTAAGTTCATTTTTTTTTTTATAATATTTAATATTTATAATAATAATTAATATTTATAATAATTATAAATATTAATTATTATTCTTAATGAACTTCATTTGGTTTTCAGCAATTCGTGGAATAATGAATCGGGGAAAAAATATATGACTGTACCGACTACAAGAAAAGACCTCATGATAGTCAATATGGGTCCTCAACACCCATCAATGCACGGTGTTCTTCGACTCATCATTACTCTAGATGGGGAAAATGTTATTGACTGTGAACCCGTATTGGGTTATTTACACAGAGGAATGGAAAAAATTGCGGAAAATCGAACAATTATACAATATCTTCCTTATGTAACACGTTGGGATTATTTAGCTACTATGTTTACAGAGGCAATAACGGTAAATGGACCAGAACAGTTGGGAAATATCCAAGTACCGAAAAGAGCGAGCTATATTAGAGTAATTATGCTAGAACTGAGTCGTATAGCTTCTCATTTGTTATGGCTTGGCCCTTTTATGGCAGATATCGGTGCGCAGACCCCTTTCTTCTATATTTTCCGAGAGAGGGAATTGATATATGACCTATTCGAATCTTCCACAGGTATGCGAATGATGCATAATTATTTCCGTATCGGAGGGGTGGCTGCTGATCTACCTTATGGCTGGATAGATAAATGCTTGGATTTCTGTGATTATTTTTTAACAGGGGTTACTGAATATCAAAAGCTTATTACGCGTAATCCTATTTTTTTGGAACGAGTTGAAGGGGTGGGTATTATTAGTGGAGAGGAAGCAATAAATTGGGGTTTATCGGGACCAATGCTACGAGCTTCCGGAATTCCGTGGGATCTTCGTAAAATTGATCATTATGAGTCTTACGACGAATTTGATTGGGAAGTACAATGGCAAAAAGAGGGAGATTCACTAGCCCGTTATTTAGTCCGAATCGGTGAAATGGTGGAATCCATCAAAATTATTCAACAAGCCCTGGAAGGAATTCCCGGAGGGCCCTATGAGAATTTAGAGGTACGGCGTTTTGATAAAACAAAGGATTCTGAATGGAATGATTTTGATTATCGATTCATTAGTAAGAAACCTTCGCCCACTTTTGAATTGTCTAAACAAGAACTTTATGTGAGAGTAGAAGCCCCCAAGGGGGAATTGGGAATTTTTCTGGTAGGAGATCGGAGTGTTTTTCCCTGGAGATGGAAAATTCGTCCACCTGGTTTTATCAATTTGCAAATTCTTCCTCAGCTAGTTAAAAAAATGAAATTGGCCGATATTATGACAATACTAGGTAGTATAGATATTATTATGGGAGAAGTTGATCGTTGAAATGATAATTGATACGATAAAAGTACAAGCTATCAATTCTTTTTCCAGATCGGAATCCTTAAAAGAGGTTTATGGGCTCATATGGTTACTTATTCCTATTTTTACTCCTGTATTTGGAATCATAATAGGAGTGCTGGTAATTGTGTGGTTAGAAAGACAAATATCTGCGGGAGTACAACAACGTATTGGACCTGAATACGCGGGTCCTTTTGGAATTCTTCAAGCTCTAGCAGATGGTACCAAACTACTTTTCAAAGAAGATCTTCTTCCATCTAGGGGGGATATTAGTTTATTCAGTATCGGACCGTCTATCGCGGTCATATCCATTTTA